TGCCCAACCAGCAACCAGAGCTGTATGCATTATATGAACGGAAAGCAACCGACCGGGATCATTCAATACAACGGTATGAACACGATACCAAGGTAAACCCATGGAAAATACCTCTTTCTCAAAGATAAATAGACACTACGTAACTTTATTGCATTGGAAAAGCTATACTATGACTATTCTATGGACTCCCCTTGTTCTGAAATAATCCACTGAACAAGGGTTACTATTTGTTCTATTCTATTGGTAATAATGAAACAATTCTATTCGTAGGAACAAAGAGAAGCAGATTTATTCTATACCCGATAAGTACCAATACGCAATGGGTGGTTGATACCATTTTCTATCAGTAAATGTGTCCTTACTTATTCCTCATTAGAAGGCCCTATTCGTCAAAATTTTCCTTTATTTCTTCTTTTGTCTTTCTTTATGAATTTTTCTAATCTATGGATAAAATAAATACGATAAAACCAATATTATAAAGACAATAAAATAATGTTGTTACGTTTCCACATCAAAGTAAAATATAGTACTTAGTTCTTTTTTCTTTCAATTAATGCCTATTGGTGTTCCAAAAGTACCTTTCCGAAGTCCTGGAGAGGAAGATGCAGCTTGGGTTGACGTATAGTGCGACTTGTCAGATATATTGGGTCATATGGGATTTCCCCGTTCTCTCCCCCGATCGAGATATCCTCTGTTTCGCCCAAGAAAGATAAATTGAATCATCAAAAATTTGGAGCGTGAAGCGCAATTAGATCCATTGTTTGGGGGGATTCACATTACTATTATCAATTAGAATAATTTATGGTTGGCTTGGTTGGACTAAAAAATGAAGTATCCAGGCTCCGTTTAGAAAAAACCCAATTGGTAATATATCTATGATTACTACTTGTATCATAAATGATTCCTGTTTGGTATTTGTAAAGAGATCCTATTTGTCAAGCGAGGGAATCTCAAACTAAATACTTGGTGAAAGGTATGAAATGAATTGAAAAAAAAAAGAAAGTCATAACAAAAAGAAATGGTAATGGGAAGATTTGTCCTATATGTGCAAATCAAAATCGGGCGGATCTTTACCCGGAGTAGAGCATAAACCTAAAAAGATGAAAGAGACCCATTCAGGAACAAGAAAATACCATCGTGATTTGGATTGAATCTCGATGAAACAATACATCAATGAGAAGTTAATTCGATAAGTTTAGTGACTTTTTTTCTATTATAAGGAAGAAAGAAGTTCCAATTCGTCTTTATTGAAAAATCGAAGAAAAAGTCCTTTCATTAGAAGTCAGAAAAAACCTGCTATGAAAAAAGAATAGGAACAAAGAAAGAGGACTTGAATCTATACATTGATTCTTTTTTTTTCGCAATTATTTTTTGAACCGTATGCGTCAAAAGGTGCATGTACGGTTCCTAAGGGATACAATTTTACCCTAATCAACCGACTTTATCGAGAAAGATTACTTTTTTTAGGCCAAGCAGTTGATAGCGAGCTCTCGAATCAACTTATTGGTCTTATGGTATATCTCAGTATCGAGGATGATACCAAAGATCTGTATTTGTTTATAAACTCTCCTGGCGGATGGGTAATACCTGGAGTAGCTATTTATGATACTATGCAATTTGTGCGACCAGATGTCCATACAATATGCATGGGATTAGCCGCATCAATGGGATCTTTTATCTTGGTTGGAGGAGAAATTACCAAACGTCTAGCATTCCCTCACGCTTGGCGCCAATGAGGTTTTTTTTTATTTGAGAGAAAAAAGAAGACTATGCCTTCGCCATATGAATATTAAGTAATAATAGCATGGCACTTCGAATTCGATATGCAAAATTTTTGTCTTGTTTTTTTTTTCAAAAGATTCGATTATGTATCGAGAGAGTAGTATGAGATAAAAGGTATTTCCGATTTCTCTTATCTATCGGGAGTCCAGTTCAGCGTCACAAACTTTTTTGTTTTCACACCGAAGGGCTCTTAACAATATTTATGTTATAAAAAAAGAGGGCGGAAAAAAAAACAAGATTTTTCCTTATTTGATTGGATCAAAAAGAAACTTTGGGATTGCTGAATCAAAGACAAAAAAAAGAATCAATTTAAAAATAGAAAGCAACGGAGCCATCATAGTATTTTTTAACTCCTCTGAAAGGAAGGGTGGCAATTTGATCATTTATCCATCTGGGTCTGATAGATTCTATTTTTCTCTTTCTTCAATGGAAGGTAAGGGTCAATTTTATTGTAGAGCCGTATGCAATGCACAAAAGAGAATGCCCGTACGGTTGTTCAATTCTATCTTTTTTTTTCCTATTATTCTTTATCTTTCTTTCTTTTCTCTTCGTTTCATCACGCGAGATAGAGAACTGTTATATCATCAGGGTAATGATCCATCAACCTGCTAGTTCTTTTTATGAGGCACAAACGGGAGAATTTATCCTGGAAGCGGAAGAACTGCTGAAACTACGCGAAACCCTCACAAGGGTTTATGTACAAAGAACGGGCAAACCC